CTAGGTACAAAGACAAACAAGTCCAGATTAAGTTCTTGCTCCTATTTTTATTTTACCCTAACCCAGTCTTAAAAGACTTAATCCCATTGATTGAATTTCATTAGTACTAAGAACTCCCTCTTGTTTAGAATTCAGAAATCCACAGAAAATGAATAATTGGGATAGGGAATATTGGTTCTTTCGCATTTCGATTCAAAATCAGAAACATGAATCACATTCTATCCAATATTAGACCTTTAAACAGAACGTTGTTCAAAAAAGCAATCTTTATTCTGATAGAATGGATATGCTCTGGGACGGAAGGATTCGAACCTCCGAATAGCGGGACCAAAACCCGTTGCCTTACCACTTGGCCACGCCCCAATTTCTATTGGACACTAATAAAGAATAATATTGTTCTTGGTTGTTCGTCAATTTCAGTCCAAATATCTATAAAATAGATTAGATTTTTTTTAGAATTTTTATACATGTAGGTATAGAATTTACCTGAATTTATTGATCATTACATAGAATTCAATTAAGATATTGTATGAAAGTATAATTTCTTCTATTCTCTGTTGAGAATTGGAGGAGTTTTGATTGGGTGGATTCAAAGAAAAAGAAGGATCTTTTTGTCAACCTTACTTTCTTCATTTTTCCTTATATCAATAACTCAATCAAAATGCAATTATCTCCAAGAACAAAATGTCTGTTATGCTTAATATCTTTAGTTTAATCTGTATCTGTCTTAATTCTACTCTTTATTCGAGTAGTCCTTTCTTGGCCAAATTGCCCGAGGCCTATGCTTTTTTGAATCCAATCGTAGATATTATGCCAGTCATACCTCTACTCTTTTTTCTCTTAGCCTTTGTTTGGCAAGCTGCTGTAAGTTTTCGATGAGATCTTTAATACTATCGTAGAAAAGTCATGATTTATTCAAGAAAAAAAAAAAAAATTCTAACAATTGATAAGATCAGATAAGTCTTACAGTATCAATCCTCGATTCAAAATTGAAATTCGTGGATAGCTGCGATAAATCCGACTCATCCCATTTTCCCATTCGGACCCCTTTCCAGTGAAAGACCTTATCCTATTAGGGTCCCCCACAATATCTAATTGTGGGTATGAAATAAGTTTTTGTTTGGTAATGTAATGAAGGACTCTTCTTACAAATGAAATGAATTTTCATTTCTGAAAATTATTTTCTATTTCTAGAAAGCACTTCATTTCTTGGTGTCAAAACACGATATGTGGTATAAAAATAGAGGATCTATTCTCTTTTTTTTTCAAAAAATGATCTTGGAGCTTGTGTAATGCTTACTCTCAAACTCTTCGTTTACACAGTAGTGATATTCTTTGTTTCTCTCTTCATCTTTGGATTCCTATCTAATGATCCAGGACGTAATCCTGGACGTGAAGAATAAAATAAAAAATCAGTTTTCCTTGCTTGATTTTTAAATTTTCTTAGGATTTTTTCTATTCCACGCGTTTAACTAGAAAAAAGTTTGCAAAATTGGAAAGATAAATCAAATATCAAGTGATCAACGGAAACGGAAAGAGAGGGATTCGAACCCTCGGTACGAAAAACTCGTACAACGGATTAGCAATCCGCCGCTTTAGTCCACTCAGCCATCTCTCCCAATTGAAAAAGATAATTACTATGTTACATTACATATAATCTAAGGATTCAAAAATTCGTTCTTTCTCTGTCTTTATTATATAACGATGTACAATTTTTATCAGCAATTCTATTTAGATAAAGTAAGGACGCGAAAGATTCAAAAGATACAAACAATAGAAAGAAAACTAAAGAAGACCTCTTTGCTTTGATTTTGTTCGAAAGGGCCTTTTTATTTCCATGGCCTGGCCTGGTCAGTACCTAGCCGGGCCTTTTTTTTTGTTTCAACGAATCCTAAATAAAATGATTTATCTGATTTGAAAACAAAAATGGTTGAACAACAAAAAAAAAGAAGAAGGACTTTGTGTCATTTCTTATTATTCTTTCTTCTTTTTTGATTGACTTTACTACCTTAGGGGAATCAAAAAAGAAAACTATGAATTCTTACACACAATGCATTTTTATGTTATAATTTCAATGGTTTGTTTTGGCGAGCCCTATCTATCAAAACTCCTCCAGCAAAAGAAAAGAGAGAACTTAGTTATTTAAATAAGGCCCCTTTCTTTTCGGAATCTCATTTTTTCATGATTCTTTTCTAATCCTATCTTGATTACGTCCAATTCCCCTCTTCGACAAAATCGACAAAAGGTCCATTTGTATACAATAATCGCATTGTAGCGGGTATAGTTTAGTGGTAAAAGTGTGATTCGTTCTATTAACCCCCTTAATAGTTAAGGGGTCTTTCGGTTTGATTCATATTCCGATCAAAAACTTTATTTCTTAAAAGGATTTAATCCTTTACCTCTCAATGACAGATTCGAGGAACAATATACATTATCGTGATTTGTATCCAAGGTTACTTAGAAATTGAAAAATTGGGTTATGAAATTGCGAAACATAATC